AAAATGGCCAAATTAATAAATGATTGCTTTTACCAAAAATCTCTATGTTTTTTCGAAATGTAATGACTAGAAGAGCTACTGATAATAATGATCCACATAAAAGAGCTGCATAGCTCAATACCATCATACTTACGTGCATCATTAACCACTGGGATTGGAGAGCAGGTACTAATATTGTGGATTGATGCATTTCAGTTAAAAGACCCGAAGTAGCAAATCCTTGGGTAAAAATAGCACTTGGGGCGGTTATTGCACTTAAATGATTTTTATGGTTCCTAAAATACGGAACCATATGGATAATGGAAAAACCCCACGAAAGGGACATTAATGATTCATATAAATCACTTAAGGGGAAATGTCCTGAATAAATCCAACGAGTAACTAATAATCCTGTTATACAGAAAAAGGTAGCTATCATGCCTTTTTCTGACGAATCGTATAGTCCTACGATTTCGTGGACTAATAAGGTCATCAAATAAATCGTAATTACAATTGAAACAATAGAAAAAGAGACGTGAGTTAATATATGTTCTAAAGTCGAAAATATCATAAAAATCCTAAAAAAAATAAAATAAAGGAGGGTCCTTCAACATTGGAATGGAAATGCGGAATTCAATTCATTTTCATTATAGAATTTATTGTATCTCTTTTATAAGATGCCGCCACTCGGACTCGAACCGAGATGCTCTAGCACTGCTTCCTAAGAGCAGCGTGTCTACCGATTTCACCATAGCGGCTTACTCCAAAGCATAATAGCCTATTCATATTCAATCGTCGAGATTGTAAGGAGTCAATTCAATGGAATCTTTTTTAGGAAAAATTAAAATCAATGAATAAAGACTCATTCAAATTTATATTTGAACGTTCAATAATCAAATAATCATAAGTTTCGGGGGATGATTTTAGTTTTAACAATGGACTTTCACGAGGTTTCAGTTTTCCCGGAATGGATCAGCTGGAACTAGAGAGTTCTGTTCTCAACCCAAGCATAGAAGTAAAAAACGCCCTTTATTCATCATTTTTGGACGATGAATTTCTTATTTATCTTATTTCATGGGTCAAAAAAAAAATAGGATTTCTTATGGATCAAAATTGTATCATTACAACCAAGAGACTGCTGTAAATATTTATTTTCATAACTTGGTATCAAAACTATAACTATATTCATTGTTGGGATTCCCATTGTGTACACAATTCGTCTTAGGATTTAACAAACCAATTAGGTATTAGACTGGACATATAAATATATAAATATAAGTAACAAAAGAGTTTTAATCTCTATCAGAATTTTATCGTATTTCAAAAATTTATTTCTAAAGAAAATAAAATAGAGGTATCAAGACATATATAGATATATGTCTTGATATAGATATATGATATGTCTTGATTGATCCCCAAACCCAAACTATAGGATAGGATTCATTCATATTGGGAATACATAATCCAAGAAAATCCTTCCTAAAAAAAAAAAAGTGCCGTTTTTAGAATCCAGTAGACAGAAGACTTCTTATTCTATATACCACAATAGATATAGATAATGCCATCTCATATTGATCAGTTCAAAATATGAGTTAACGGGAATCATTCATCTTATAAATTCAATTAGAAAATGAATCGAGTCATATTGATTCAGATTATTCCACGACTTGATTACTTGTTTGTTGCACAAAAAAACTTTTTGAGTTCCTGGTAGAAAGAGATTTCGCTAAAGAAAAAGCTTTTATCGCAGCCCAATACCCTTTTCTTTTCCAAATGTTTTTACGAATACGCTTTTTTGATATAGAAGTGCGTTTTTTTGGAACGGCCATTAAAAAATGAAGAGGTTACTCATTGTTATAGTTGGATGTGAAAGACATGTATTGTTCAAAATGGATCCTTTTTTTTTTTCTTATTCTTTAATCTCTATATTTATTCCCTAGATGATACTTCCTCGATAATATACAATATGGATACGTGTGCATCCCATAGAGTATCCTTGGGAAAAGTGGATATGTTAGTTTATTTTTCATTTTTGAAAGAAATTTTTTTCCGTATTGATTACATACAATATACGAAAAAAGAATAATTCGTACCACCCTTAATATATATATATATATGCATTTTCGTTCAGATCTATATCTATGCCACTGTTATAGAAATAAAATAGGTTGTCATTCATAAGAAAAGAATGAAAAGGGGTTTCAATTCCATTCATATTTCCGTCTATTTGCGTCGTATTACATTTTATTTAATAAAAAAGTTTAAAAACGCTTACCTTAATTTAAGAAAACAATACTGTAACATTTTTTCTATCAACTCATTAATATTAATAGAGTACACTTAATTAAATGAAAATTTTGAAATTTGAATGAGACTCATATTTAATCTATCGAATAAACTAACTAAAATACCAAGAAAGCTCTTTTTTTTATTGGGTCAAGTTATTGATAGATCCTCTGATCTATATCAGAATAAAGTACTATTTTTACTATAATTAAATAATTTTTCCTTCCTCTATGAATAGATATTATTCTAATAATGGAAAAATGGAAAATTGCATATGTAGTAAGTGCCTTTTCAAAAAAAAAAAAGAATAATAATAAAAATTGGATCATTTGACCAATTGTAACTTCTTGATTTGAATATTTGAAGTATTTGGGAAAGAATCAGAATGATTAATAATTTTCAATTCTATTCGAGTTCTGTCATATCTTGATTTTCTTTATTTGATTATTGCTCCTTCCGAAAGACATAAGAGCTGGTGAATCGGAAACAATAAAATTAATAAGAATAAAAAAAGTTTTATTTTATTATGGAACATACATATCAATATGCATGGATCATACCTTTCGTTCCACTTCCAGTTCCTATAGCAATAGGAGTGGGACTTCTCCTTGTCCCGACGGCAACAAAAAATCTTCGCCGTATGTGGGCTTTTTATAGCGTTTTATTACTAAGTATAGTTATGGTTTTTTCGGCGTATCTGTCTATTCAGCAAATAAATAGCAGCTCTATCTATCAATACGTATGGTCTTGGACCATCAATAATGATTTTTCTTTAGAGTTTGGCAACTTGATCGATCCGCTTACTTCTATTATGTCAATATTAATCACTACTGTTGGAATCATGGTTCTTATTTATAGTGACAATTATATGTCTCATGATCAAGGATATTTGAGATTTTTTGCTTATATGAGTTTTTCCAATACGTCCATGTTGGGATTAGTTACTAGCTCAAATTTGATACAAATTTATATTTTTTGGGAATTAGTTGGAATGTGTTCTTATCTATTAATAGGCTTTTGGTTCACACGACCAATTGCGGCAAATGCTTGTCAAAAAGCGTTTGTAACTAATCGTGTAGGGGATTTTGGTTTATTATTAGGAATTTTAGGTCTTTATTGGATAACAGGTAGTTTTGAATTTAGAGATTTGTTTAAAATAGTCAATAACTTGATTGATAATAGTGGGTTAAATTCTTTATTTCTTACTCTGTGTGCTGCCCTATTATTCCTTGGTGCAGTTGCTAAATCTGCACAATTTCCCCTTCATGTATGGTTACCTGATGCCATGGAAGGGCCTACCCCTATTTCGGCTCTTATACACGCCGCTACTATGGTAGCGGCGGGAATTTTTCTTGTAGCTCGGCTTTTTCCTCTTTTCACAGTTCTACCTTACATAATGAATCTCATTTCTTTGATAGGTATAATAACAGTACTATTAGGAGCCACTTTGGCTCTTGCCCAAAGAGACATTAAGAGAAGTTTAGCTTATTCTACAATGTCTCAATTGGGTTATATTATGTTAGCTTTAGGTATGGGGTCTTATCGAGCTGCTTTATTTCATTTGATCACTCATGCCTATTCGAAAGCATTATTATTTTTAGGCTCCGGATCCATTATTCATTCAATGGAAAGCATTGTTGGATATTCTCCAGATCAAAGTCAGAATATGGCTCTTATGGGCGGTTTAACAAAATATGTGCCAATTACAAAAACTGCTTTTTTATTAGGTACACTTTCTCTTTGCGGTATTCCGCCTCTTGCTTGCTTTTGGTCAAAAGACGAAATTCTTAAAGATAGTTGGTTATATTCACCTATTTTCGCGATAATAGCTTGTTTCACAGCAGGATTAACTGCATTTTATATGTTTCGAATGTATTTACTTACGTTTGAAGGGCATTTAAATGTTTCTTTTAAAAATTTCAGTGGCAAAAAAAATAGCTCGTCCTATTCCATATCTATCTGGGGTAAAGAAGGACAGAAAGTTATTAACAAGGATATTTTTTTATCAACAATGAATAATAATGAAAGGGTTTTCTTTTTTTCGAAAAAAAGATATCCAATTGATGGGAATGTAAAAAATAGGGAGAAACCCCTTATTACAATGACTCGTTTTGTCAATAAAGAAAATTCCCTATATCCTCATGAATCGGACAATACTATGCTATTGCCATTGCTTGTATTGGCACTAGTTACTTTGTGCATTGGATCTATAGGAATTTCTATAGATCAAGGAGGAATGGATTTTAGTATATTATCAAAATGGTTAACTCCGTATATAAACCTTTTACATCCAAATTCGAACCACTCTGTTGATTGGTATGAATTTTTTACAAATGCCATTTTGTCAGTAAGTATAGCCTATGTAGGAATATTTTTTGCCTTTTTTTTATATAAGCCTGTTTATTCATTTTTAAAGAATTTGAACTTAATGAATTCATTTGTTAAAATGGGGCCTCAGAGACGTCTCTGGGACAAAATAATAAATGTGATATATAATTGGTCATATAATCGTGGTTACATAGATAGTTTTTACGCAACAACCTTAAGTAGTGGTTTAAGAGGATTGGTCGGACTAACTCATTTTTTTGATAGACGCATAATTGATGGAATTACAAATGGGGTTGGTATTACAAGTTTATTTGTAGGAGAGGGGATAAAAAATGTAGGGGGTGGACGAATATCTTCTTATATATTCTTTTATTCATCTTATGTATCAATCTTTTTAGGAATTTACT